TTTCATCTAAAATTAAAATGAAATCATAAGAAGGAATATGTAAGCTACCCACTTGATTTCCATGGGATTGTAGTTCAATTGGTCAGAGCACCGCCCTGTCAAGGCGGAAGCTGCGGGTTCGAGCCCCGTCAGTCCCGGCGGATTCAATAAAAAAAGACATTAACTCCCCCTTTTGTTTCTGGGCAAGGGGATCAAAATGGTTTAATTTATCTTTTTGTTTTTTTTCTTTTTTCATCAAGCAAAAGAAAGGGGTATTTCCGTTATTTTAACTAGCACCAATTGATGGTAGAGAGACATAATTAAATTAATTATAATTATTGAGAACATTCAACACTTCAAGAAAGAGATACTGTACGGGGTTTCCGCTTTTTGTCAACTTAATTCGTGTAGGAAAATGGAATAGGATAGCGTATAATACATTTGCCAAGAGTACCTATATATACTTTTCTTTCTATGAAGTTAAGGAATTGAAAATAGTTCGAATCCAACCAAGGAAAGAGGATATTGAAAAAATAAAGATAAAATGAGTCTTCCCTAATGAATATGCTCTTTTTAAAGATTAGAGTCGAAGAAAAAACTCGTAAGAAAATTTAACTAGTTAATTTTTTGGAATATTTGAGTTTTTTTACTGGGACTCGTCTTTGTTACATTCCCTTTCTTTGTTTTCTAAAAAGATTATATACCTGTAAAAAATTTTTTAAATTTCAACATTGAACTTCGTACTTGTTTTCTCTATTTGATTTCTATTGTTTATTTAATAAGGTTCTTTAGAAACTCTTTTTGTAAACAATCGAAGTAGAAGTAGAAAAGGTTTTTTATGTTACTTCATCAGATAATTGTACAAGGAAAGTACTAGGTTGTAGAAAAGAAAGCGGGGAAAAAGAATTCTAAATAAATATTTTTATTTTTTGATTGGATCAGGACTCTCATTATGTATTCGGTGTGGATAAAAGATCTTCCTATGTTATACTATTAAATTATTGACGATGAATCGATTTTATAGCTCCGATATTGTTATTCATGATATTTATTTCATTCGATATCATCGAAATCTAAATTCATCTGAGTTAGTTTACAAGCGAAAGATTTCTCATCTCTATGGGATTAAATCCCGAGATATTCTAAAGAAAAAAAAAATAAACGATTAAATTATGGAAGTCAATATTCTTGCATTTATTGCTACTGCACTCTTCATTCTCGTTCCTACTGCTTTTTTGCTTATAATTTACGTAAAAACAGTTAGTCAAAATGATTAATTTGAATACAATTTGACTATCAACAAAAAAAAAAAAAAAGGATTTCAATTTCTCGTCTTAAATGAAAGGAATGCATTAGACTCAGTAGTAGTATCCTAAGGGGCCCGCTAGTATGGTAGAAAGAGATCTCTTTCTACCATACTAGCCATTATGGTTATTGTAATGTATAAAAATACAAGTGAAATATCTTAATATAACGGAATCCACCTATATATCTCTTTTTCTTTATAAACGTCAATATAAATTAAATAGAATATTAAATGTATGTACATACTTTCTCGATTTAATTTGTTTGTTTGATCCATTTAATACAGATAATCCCCATTCGATGAAAACTTCTTCAGATTTCTAAAGGGGGTTACCCCATGAATGGTTAACCGTGTAAACCCTAATATAAAAATAGAAAATGAGTCAATAAAACAAAACATAAATCCAATTTCTAAAAAAAAAATCTTAAAAAAATTGCCGAACGGTCTAGAAAACTAAAACATTTATTGATACAGGTTGATAGAGTTTTATTATTACCGCAATTAGGAGTACTTCTAGAGTCCACTTCTTCCCCACACTACGAGAGAGAGGGAAAATGTAAAAACTACCATTAAAGCAGCCCATGCGAGACTTACTATATCCATGTGAATTCTGTCCCCTATTTCTATGAATATGAAGAAACTATTCCATTATTGTTCACTAATAATAGTGAAATCACTGGTGCAGAGTCAAAAAAAGGGAGAGGTATTTGGTCACCATTGATGAACTACTCCAAAAAATCCACTTATCTTATAATGAGTTATTCTTATTATAGAATTTCTAGTAGAATCGACAAGATGGAAACTGGACACTTTTTTAAGTATCCAAGGAATCTCACTCACATGTAGAAAGAATAAGACTTTTTCTTTCTTTTATCGTTTTTTATTTTTGGAAGTAAAATTAAAGGCAATTCTTCATCTAATCTAATATTGATTGAATCTCTAAGCATTACGAGACTTTCATGAGTCTGTATCCAAAGTATCTTAGGTCCTTAAGTTTTCCTTGAATCTGATAGGCAAAACTTTAGGTTAGAAAATATAACCTCGAGAGCCCAGGGCTTAGAATCACGAAACAAAAGTATCAAGAGTCTTTTCCTACGTTTGTTAGAATAGGATTTCAAGTCTGTTGTTGAGGCGGCACCCGGATTTGAACTGGGGAAAAAGGATTTGCAGTCCCCCGCCTTACCACTCGGCCATGCCGCCAAAACGATAGAAACTAGATTCCTATTTTCTATTTTTTTTTCAACTCCGAAAAAAAATATATATATAGATTTTCAGTCACAAAATATAGAATCCAGTACAAACCAGAACCATTAACTATTGACTGTAAATTCATGACCATTTTTGAATTCAAATCTACATTTTTTTATTTCTAATAATATTAATAAAATAAATCATTAGAAATGGATTTATAACTAATCTATATTAAGTTTTTTCAATTAAAAAGAAATCTTCTTCAATTGAAATTATAACAGTAATGAGGAGTATATGTAAACCCCAGAATCAGAACATACGTTACGTTGTGTTATAGAGCTATAGCTCTATAATGGGGTATTTTATCTCTCTAGGGATGCTTTTTAGGAGTAATTCTCAATAAATTTTTATATTTCAATTTTTAATTGAATACATTGAAGAGAAAAGAAGAGAAAATTTCATTTTTGATAGAGCACAGTATGTGCTGTCCCAAATAGAACTGTACCACAATAAAAGAAGAAAAAGAGACATATATATCTGTGCATTCTTTTTTATTTTAATAATCAAAAAAATTAAAAAATAAAAAAAAACACAAGTTTTATTACCTACTTCAATTCAATGATATTCTAACTATTCTATTCCAAATAGGTAAAAATAAATCTCTTTTCTATAAATATTTTTTTGAACAATGAAATACAAATACATGGAAAAGGAAAGTGGTAAAAAAAAAAGTTTTCTATTTATTATATGTTTATCTGCTCGAACAGATCCAATCGTGGATACATTTTTTTAATGGTATGCAATCGAATTGGAATATGTAATATCATAGGTGAAAATGAAATTACTTTTTTTCTAGTCTTTACAAAACTACATAAGTTCCTGTGGTATTTCTCAATTCTATTCCATTTGGATCTCTTTCTTATAAAAAATGCCAATTGAATCTAGTCTCCGTTCATACGTATTTCATACATTCCATATATCGTGGAGTTGAATAAAATTTCATGTGATTCAGTAAACAGAATAGAAATTCCATTATTGCTAGATCGAATTCTATGGATATGATTCGGTGAAGAATGAGAGATGGGATGGTATTTTTTCAATAAACGGATAAATGGTAAATTCAAAAAAGATGCTGGGGGATGGAAAAGAGGGAACATCTACAATACCCGGATTTAATCAGATACAATTTGAAGGGTTTTATCGGTTTATTGATCAGGGTTTAATAGAAGAACTTTCCAAGTTTCCAAAAATTGAAGATATAGATCACGAAATTGAATTTCAATTATTTATGGAAACATATCAATTGGTAGAACCTCTGATAAAAGAACGAGATGCTGTCTATGAATCACTTACATATTCTTCTGAATTATATGTATCCGCGGGATTAATTTGGAAAACCAGTAGGAATATGCAAGAACAAAGAATTTTTATTGGAAACATTCCTTTAATGAATTCCCTTGGAACTTCTATAGTAAACGGAATATACAGAATTGTGATCAATCAAATATTGCAAAGTCCTGGTATCTATTACCAGTCAGAATTGGATCATAACGGGATTTCGGTCTATACCGGCACCATAATATCAGATTGGGGAGGCAGGTTAGAATTAGAGATTGATAAAAAAGCAAGAATATGGGCTCGTGTCAGTAGGAAACAGAAAATATCTATTCTAGTTCTATCATCAGCTATGGGTTCGAATCTAAGAGAAATTCTAGAGAATGTTTGCTACCCTGAAATTTTCTTATCTTTCTTGACCGATAAGGATAAAAAAAAAATTGGGTCAAAAGAAAATGCTATTTTGGAGTTTTATCAACAATTTTCTTGTGTAGGTGGGGATCCAATATTTTCTGAATCCTTATGTAAGGAATTACAAAAAAAATTCTTTCACCAAAGGTGTGAATTGGGAAGGATTGGTCGCCGAAATATTAATTGGAGACTGAATCTTAATATACCTCAGAACAATATATTTTTGTTACCGCGAGATATATTAGCAGCTGCCGATCATTTGATTGGGATGAAATTTGGAATGGGTACACTTGATGATATGAATCATTTTAAAAATAAACGGATTCGCTCTGTAGCGGATCTTTTACAAGACCAGCTCGGGTTGGCTCTGGCTCGTTTAGAAAATGTAGTTAAGGGAACTATATCCGGAGCAATTAGGCATAAATTGATACCTACTCCTCAGAATTTGGTAACTTCAACTCCGTTAACAACTACTTATGAATCCTTTTTCGGATTACATCCATTATCTCAAGTTTTGGATCAAACTAATCCATTGACACAAATCGTTCATGGCAGAAAATTGAGTTATTTGGGCCCTGGCGGATTAACAGGGCGAACTGCTAATTTTCGGATACGAGATATCCATCCTAGTCACTATGGGCGCATTTGTCCCATTGACACGTCTGAAGGAATCAATGTTGGACTTATTGGATCTTTATCAATTCATGCCAGAATTGGTGATTGGGGGTCGTTAGAAAGTCCATTTTATGAACTCTTTGAGAAATCAAAAAAAGCACGG